CGGAAATAATATTCCAAAGCTTTTGTATGCTCTCCGTTGCTTGTGTGTATAAGACCTATGTTATAGAGTATATAACTTCTATCATAGGGATCAATTTCTGGTCGCGTAGCTTCATAATAATTCTGTAAAGCTTCTGCATAATTTCCTTCGGATTGAGCCGACATCCGTTACGGTCGTTCATTCTTGTAAAAGAATCTCCGTTACAGAACCGTACGTGAGATTTTCATCTCATACGGCTCCTCCCTTCTGTGCATAGTACTAAAGGTAATAATTCATGTAATCAAAATTTAACTATTCTCATTATGAACTGACAGGAGCTGGTATTTTTACAAGAAATTTCTAACCAGCCTTCCCACAAGAGGTTTTTTCTTACCACCAATCGTATTAGTGATAGATAGAAATGGTAACTCCAACAATTTCTTTGTACTCAACGCTTACGATTTCCAGGAATTAGTCACTTCAACGGTCTTTGATGGTTATACGGGTACCCAAAGCACGAATGAGATGGATCTTAGTTTTCCCAACCATTCTTGTTAGTCCCGATACCGATAAGGAAAAGGGTTATTTATAACAAAGTTTTCGTGTTGTTGATTCCTAGGTGTAGTGCTTTTTCCACAATGCCACCTATGGATACTAATTAAGTAGGATTGACCTCCAATAAAGAACCTATAGATGTAACCTTTCGCTCAATACTAAAATCGATAATTGAAGCATCTAAGGCTGCATCAATCGAGGATACACGACAGAAGGAATTGCTCTATCTCTAAACTTCACCTTCACCAAGCGTAGGTTTCTTTCACTAATTTGTTTTTTTATATTCCTAACTACGTTCTTTTTCTCGTAAAACTGAGGGGTAAAAAAACAAGAAAAGAATCAAATCGCACCATCTCCGTAATAGGTAAATGCCTTTTTTTCTCCTGAAGTTGTCGGAATTATTCGTAATAAGGTATTGGCTACAATTGAGGAGGTCTTATCAATAAAATTTCCATTTATTCGAGATCTAGGCATAATTATCAATTCATTCTATAATTATTTTCATTCCCCTTCGGGGAAAACGATCCCACAAAAAAAGGAATTGTACAGTACAAAATAACATAAAAACAGACTAATTGGAAAAACGTGGAGCACAAATTGTCCTCCCTTTTGACAAAGATGAAATGAAATAGTTGAATCAGATTATATTTCATTCCAATTTAGTAGTATACTATTACTATTTCATCTAAGTTTAATAACCAAGTTTCCTATGTATTGATTTTGATAACTCGATAAGTTTTTATTTGGTTATAAAAAGAAAAAAGAATTGAATAATCATTCCATGATAAAAAAATAAGGTAACCATCCTTTATTTTAATTATTTTAATTTTATTTTGTTTGCATAACGTATATGTGCCACGCCATACAGTTGAAATCAAAAAATGAATCGGACAATTTATGAATTTTGAATAGATCATGGGGTAGCTAATGAAAGAAGTTGCTGTTGATAAATATGAAATTAAAAAAAACTTTTCTTCCTATGGAACCACCAGGCGGTCATACCTGTACTACAATTAAGATGAATGGCTCGCTACTTAATTCGGTTTTTGGTCAAGAATAAGATTCCGTAGGAGGGATGGCTGAGTGGTTCAAGGCGTAGCATTGGAACTGCTATGTGAACTTTTGTTTACCGAGGGTTCGAATCCCTCTCTCTCCTTTTCTTTTCATTTATCAACGTTACGTATCAAATCAAATAATAATTGATATCATTATTCTAACAGTCCTTATTTGATAGAGATTCTCTATCCCTAATTAGAGCCTGTGATACGTAAAATACAAATAGAGATATTGTATTGATATTGAAAAGAAGAAAAAGAATCCTATTTATTGTCGATCCATTTTTGATATGTGAATGAGACAAGGTACTCTATTTACTTCAGAGAAGGGGGTAAAAATTGTATGAACCTTGCTTTTTTTATTTTCGTTAGAATCAAGTTTGACGGGAATAATATTCTACGACCAACAACTCATTTATTTTCAAACCGATCGATTTATTATCTATGATTTGATTTACAAATCCTTTATATTGTAAGGAATCAATAGTCAAATGGTTTGGCAATTCCCCGCGGGGGGATGAAACAAGATAATTTTGAATCAGAGCTTTCGATCTTTCTTTATCCTTCGTAGTAATAATATCTCGGGGTTTGCAACGATAACTTGGTATATCTACTATACGACCATTAACTAAAATATGTCTATGGTTAACTAATTGTCTGGCTCCAGGAATGGTCGAAGCCATACCTAATCGAAAAAGGATGTTATCCAAACGCATCTCGAGTAGTTGTAGTAAAACCTGACCTGTTGACCCTTTGGCTTTTCCAGCAATATGCACATATTTAAGTAATTGTCGCTCTGCCAGACCATAATGAAAACGCAATTTCTGTTTCTCTTCTAAACGAATACGATATTGTGATCTTTTTCCCGAGCGCAGTTGGGTTTGAAGATAACTTCCGGATCTGTGGCTTTTACTAGTTAGTCCCGGTAAAGACCCCAGACGGCGTATTTTTTTGAAACGAGGTCCTCGGTAACGAGACATATAAATAAAGGCTCCCTTTTTGATTCACTTTCATTTGAAAAAAAAAAATTATAATTAGAATATTAATAATTAATAATTATAATAATAATTATAATATTATAATATTTAATATTATATTATATAATAATATAATATTATATAAATATAAAATATATAAATCTAAAATTAAAATATAAAAAAATATTATAAAATAAATTCAGACTGAACTAAAGGATCAGCAAAGCAAAACACAATCTACTGAAGTATTACAAAGCAGAATGAAATAAATTTTATCAATATTTTTATTTTTTGTATATATAATATAGTGAAGTTCAAGCGAAGGCTACCTTTTCAAATTTCTTCTGTAAAGATATAGTTAACTTTTTTTATTCATAGCTATAGCTGCAAGTTACCATGACATAATAACTCGACATTTAGAGAAAGCGAGAGTAGATATTTTCAATCATGCAAAGAAAAAGAGCCGGCTATCGGAATCGAACCGATGACCATCGCATTACAAATGCGATGCTCTAACCTCTGAGCTAAGCGGGCGGATATAAGATCAATAGTGTATAGGAAACTCTCGGATCTTAGCTATTACCTGGTGATTCTTCTTTTTTTTTTTTTCATTTATTGATTATTTAAATTTCTTCTCTATTTCTATTCTTATTTATTCTATTTATAGTTATTAGTTATAGATTTTAGATTCTATATTCTAAAATAGAAAATAAAAATCTTTAGATTCTTTATATCTAGATATATAAATAGAAATTCAATTCCATATTCATATTATCCTATTAATCAAATTATCATATTAGAATTTCTAATTAAAAATTTTTAAAATAAAATAATTCTAAATATTAAATAATAGAAAATCTAAAAAAATCGAATTTCGAATGAAATTCTTACTATTTTGAATATGATATGATTAATATGAAGATGAATATGAAATAAAGATGGATATGAAATCAATACAATAAATAATAAATACAATCTTAAATTAAATCTTCACTTCAATAATATTAATATGATTATTTTATGATAATTAAAATCATATTATAAATAATTCATTTATTCTCATTCTAATGGTGTAACTAAAAAACTATACTATAAATCTAAATCTAAATTTCACATAAAGAAACTATCTATATCCTAATAGATAAATAGTGAAAAACTAAATAGAATCATATTCTATTGATTTCTATTCGAATAATGTAAATCCATGACTAAAACTGATAGAAACTTGTATTCTATCATTATACACAAGAGGACGAATTGTTAAAAAAAAAAATAAATAAATATCGAGCGTTCTACTATTTTTAATTCCGCTATAAAAAAGAAGGGGGAGTCAAGGCATAGAAAGGCATAGATATATGTGGGATATATTTATCTATATTGAATTGCGGATACATCAATGATAGAATAATTTCGGATTGAAACAAATAGGGTTCATCCAATAGAGATGAAATGATAGAATGGAAGACGGCCAAAAAAATAAAATAGCAGCATACACTTTTTCGATACAAGAATCCTTACCTAATGAAACCTAATGAATTCAACAGTTCCAAGATCAATGAAAGAGGTGTATGGAATTACAATTAGATCCTTGTATCATATCAAATATCAAAGCAAAGGGGGATATGGCGAAATTGGTAGACGCTACGGACTTGATTGGATTGAGCCTTGGTATGGAAACCTTGCTAAGTGGTAACTTCCAAATTCAGAGAAACCCTGGAACTAAAAATGGGCAATCCTGAGCCAAATCTTTATAAAAAATGTAAAATTTGAATAAAAAGGGATAGGTGCAGAGACTCAATGGAAGCTGTTCTAACGAATGAAATTGACTACGTTACGTTAGTAGCAAAAATCCTTCTATCAAATGTAAGCTTATATACCTAATACATACTGACATAGGAAAGATTAATCACAACCCTCTATTTCGATATTTAGATTCATTCTATATTAATTAGAATGATAGAGATCAAATAATCATTCTAAAGATCAAAAAATCTATGAAAAAAGGAAGAGTTATTCTGAATCCATTCCCATTTTCCAATTGAAGTTTAAATTGAAATAGAATTCGAATATTCATTGATCAAATGATTAATTCCAGAGTTTCATAGATCTTTTGAAAATTAATCGGACGAGAATAAAGAGAGAGTCCCATTTTACATGTCAATACCGACAACAATGAAATTTATAGTAAGAGGAAAATCCGTCGACTTTAAAAATCGTGAGGGTTCAAGTCCCTCTATCCCCAAGAAAAGCCCATTTTACCTCCTCTTATTTCTTTATCTTCTTTTTTTTTTTCATCAATGGTTCAGTTCAACCAAAATTCAATATCTTTCTCATTTCATTCACTCTGTTCTTTCACAAACGGATCCGAATAGAAATCCTCGTTTCTTCTTCCAATCCAATTTCATTTGTATAGATTCAAGGAATCCCCGTTATTGAGTCATTCACAGTCCATATCATTATCCTTACATTTACAATATAAAGAAAGTCTTCTTTTTGTTTTGAAGATCTAAGAAATTGAGGAGCTAGGTACAATTTGTTAAGACTTTTTTAGTTCTTTTCATTGACATAGATACAAGTACTCCGCTAGGATGATGCACAGGAAATGGTCGGGATAGCTCAGTTGGTAGAGCAGAGGACTGAAAATCCTCGTGTCACCAGTTCAAATCTGGTTCCTGACACGTGAATAATGTATCGGATAAATATTAATACCTCATACAAATGAAATTCATTGATACGGATCGGGATACATATTCTTTACTTTCCTTTTCATTTTTATTTTTTTCCTCTCTGTTCATACTTTGATCTTATTGAAATTTTAAATAGGATGTTAAATTTTCGTATATATCTCAAATTTCATAAAAAAATTAGATAAAAAGATTCAGATTGAAAGGATAAGAATATAAAGGATGTTTTTCAGACACAGTACAAATCAACCCCAATTCCTTTCATTTTTCATTTCTGCATTTCGTCTCTTCCGTCTTTTTTTTTTTTTTCTCACTCTTGCTCAATTTCCGGCGCCCCCCCCTAAGTGATGTGCGCGATACAAAGTTCATGGTACAGAACTCTTTTAAGTCATCCTAGTTTTTCTGCTCATACAAAATGTATATGATATCTTTCCAATTGGGGAACATCAATGAGAACCTCTTTTTTTAGCCACCCTCATATGAATTAAAGTCCAGTTACTCTGTTTCATCTAGAAGGGAATGTAAAAATGTTCTTTGATTGAAATGAAATCTGGAGTCGTGTCGTATAAGTACTTATCATTCAAAGAGCATCTTGTATTTCATAGAAATTGGGAGTGGAGCAATATAGTCTTTACGTAAGGACCAGCCTATCCAATTTTCAGGCATCAAGATACGTTTAAGGCGAGGATGATTCTCATAAGAAATTCCCAACATATCATAAGATTCCCGTTCCTGAAAATCCGTACTTCTCCAAATCCAGAAAACGGACGGGGTTCGAGAATTACTCCTGGGGACAAATACTTTTATGCATACCTCCTCTGGTTTATCTATACCATAACGTATTTTCGTAAGGTGATACACACTAGCTAAAAATCCGTCTGGTGCTACATCATAGGCACACGAGCGTAAATAATTGTAACCATATACCATATACATATAAAATGACAGCAATTGAGTCCCAATCTTTGGTTTTTTTTTGTAAAGTCTCTATTCTTCGGCAATCAAAGCCTAAAGATCTATGAACTAGCTCATGCTTGACTAGTCAATCATATAAACGAATTTGCATCTCCTTCATCTCTACCACATTTTTCTTTGTATCAATACTTCACATTGACAATGAAATTGTTAAAGACTGACCCGCTCTTTCTTATTCTGCACAAAGGAACCCTGCCTGATTAACTAATTCGTAAGAAGATACTGACCCTTTGGACTTTAAATCTTTTTAAAATTAAAATCTAAAAGGTATCTCTGAAGTAGATGGTAATTGATAGAGTAATCCTTGATTATAATTTCCAGTATTTAGTACTGTGTCGAAGGTAAACCTTGTGATTAGTAGTAAAACATCGATTCTCCTGTTGATACACAGTTCTATCTTCAACTTCAAAGATTTTTTGAGATATCTTCTTACGAAGTTTCGTTATAACATCTATAAAAGAATCTTCTTTATAGTAAAGAAAAAATTATAAAGAAATTCAAGAAAATTTAAAATAATAATCATTAAGAATTCAATATCAATAGAATATGATAATATTATTACTATATTTTTATTAGTATAACTATAATAGTATAGTTATATTTAATATTTAATTTTTAATTTTATGGAATCATGAACGTTCGGCATAATATAGGATCCCTCTAATAATCTTCTCCTAATAGTCTAATAGAAAGAATCACACATTATCGAGCAATTCGACAGACCAAATTCCCAAACCCGCTCAACTCTTAGAATATAGAAGGAGGAGCCTTGATGGATGTAGGGCTAATTAATTAGCCCTACATTATCTTTGAAACAAATTTAAAATTGAAAGAATCTAAGAATCTATTAGGTTTGTTGTTCAGCCAAAAACTGATTATCCACAAATACTCAAGATCAAGAAAAGAATAGGTCCTAGATCCATGCGACTTAGGATTGGATTTGCTTGGGTCAGGTTGAAGTCTTTAGACAGTATTCTTTCATGATTTTAATTTCATAAATTGACTGGGTTTGGGTATACCAAACCCCAAAAAAGTGTATAAATAACTCTTTGATCATGGGCAATAAAAGAGGAAAAAGTAATTCATTCATGAAAATGGATAAAGAAATATGGTTATTTGATCCGAGATTTGACAAATACCAATTGGGTCCGTTGAAATGAATTATTGTGTTTATTTTATTGTTCCTACTATTAAAATATAAAATAAAACTACTAAAATCTCTATACAAAACAAAAATGGAATGTATAATGTATTAGGGCTATACGGACTCGAACC